GGTATTTTCTTTTACGGTTCATATTCCGGATTAGGCTCATCTCTGTAGTAATAAGATGAACTTGATTGTAGACATGAAAAGGTAAGAACTCAGCGGGACCATACCCCTTTGTTTTGTCTGATTCGAGGGGTATGGTCCCGCTGAGTTCTTACTTTTATCGCTATAGCGAAGCTTTGATTCACTTCATAACCTAAAAGTAGGAAAGTTACCTAGTCAACATAATAAAAAAATATTATTACTTGTCAAAATGAATGACATAACGAATCTCTTGCTTAATGTTTCAATACTATATTCCTTTGTTTCTGGTAATGTTTCTGACGAAGCAAAAAAAGAATTCATCGATTTTCTGGATGATCAAATATATATATTATATATATGGATTTCTACAGATGAAACATCCTACAAATCATTTATTTATATACTCATAAAACCTTACTCTATAAAAAAAAAAAATAAAATTCGAACCGTGATGGGATAATAGGATTTCGATATGCGTAAAAATGCAATTGACTTTTCAATTGCAACGGAGACATCAAAAAAGAATTTGGTTGAATTTTTCTTACTAAAATTTTTAAGTGAATAATTGAAGAAATTCCATTTGCTCAATGAATTATTACCAACTATCTGTCCCTTTTTGTTTGTTCACTATTTCTTTTAAATCTAAAAAAAGAAGTTCTGATAGATCCCCCAAAATAGTAATCTTATCTTTGACGAACAGGAGAAAGAATCATTATTATCTCGTATCTCGACACAAGAAAAGGGATTTCCCTTTTCTTGTGTCGAATAGAAGAATAGAAAGACTAATAATACCTCCTAGAAACTTTGTATCTTTTATTTATCTTTTGCTTTGTATTCTCCTCCTTTGTATTGTATTTGTATACCTATTATCTATTACTAGTACTATGAATGGTCTATTATATAGAAGTAATAAATTTTAGACATCTCTCAAAGCAAAAACAAACAGTATAGACAAAACAAACAAAGGACTTTACAAATTTTATTGATCATACTACATACAATAGTATCGATCAATAAAAATTTGGCCTTTCCCCCTTACCAACTTGTACTAAGAAATCCCTGTATCTAAAAATTCATTTCGTACAATTGAACCTTTTCAAACTGTTTCTTTTTAAGAACCAAAAAGATTTGTGCTAGAATAATAGATGCTAAGAAGAACAAAAGACCTTGAACACGTAACGGATCTTGAAGCACTATCTCGGCATCTCCCTGACCAAACCCCCCCACATTTGGATTACTTGTTAATAGTTGATCAAGCTTGATAGACTCACCCTCTGAAACAAGAAGTTCCGGTCCTGGAGGTATAATATCAACCACTTGATGCCCGTCCGATGGATCAGTTATGGTTATTTCATATCCGCCCTTTTCTTTACGTAAAATTTTGCTTACTATACCTGCGGATGTGGCATTATAGACAGTGTTGTTACTCTTGCTCCCATCGGGATAAATCTGACCCCTTCCCCTGTTTCCGCCTACATATATGGGATATTTTAAGAAGTGAACGTCCTTCCTCGTAGCAGGGTCGGGAGAAAGAATAGGAAAGACTATTTCCCTATATTTCTGACCAGGAACAGGACCTACCACAAGAATATTTTTTTTAGTGGGACGATAACTCTGAAAAGAAAGATTGCCTATCTTTTCTTTCATCTCGGGGGAAATACGATCGGGAGGGGCTAATTCGAATCCCTCGGGTAAAATAAGAACAGCCCCTACATTCAAACCCCCTTTCTTGCCATTAGCAAGAACTTGTTTCAGTTGCGTATCATAAGGGATTCTAACAACTGCTTCAAATACAGTATCAGGAAGCACAGATTGCGGAACCTCAATATCCACGGGCTTATTAGCTAAATGGCAATTGGCACACACAATTCGTCCAGTTGCTTCTCGTGGATTTTCATAACCCTGCTGCGCAAAAATAGGATATGCATTTGAAATAGATGTCTGAGTTATTACATATATCACGATCGATACAGAAATAAATCGAGTCATCTGCTCCTTTACCCAAGAAAAAGTATTTCTATTTTGCATGGTCCAATCACCGATCCCCCAATTTCTACAATAAATTTTGTAGGTAGCTAGTATAGTTCCCTATCCATAAGTCTGTCATTGTACTGGAATATAGGACAAATACCCTGAATAAACAGGTAGAAGTATAAAGAAAGAATAAGTCAAATTTTAATTTCGTTATGCACGAAGAAAGAATCTTTCTGATTTGATTGATATCAAGAGATCAAATGAGTTCTTCATTCTCATTCATTAATTGAATGATAAATGACTACAAGTGAAGGAGATACACGATTTAAATAATGGAAAATCCAATATTTCACAATTGTATCTAGAATGACTGGAAAAGTGGAAACAAGACCGGATATTATTTGATCGTTATGTGTTAATCCAAAATCGTTGTAGACCGAACCAATCATTAGTTCCCAACCATGTGGAGAGTGGAATCCGATCCATAAATCGGTGACTAAAAGAATAGAAAAGGCTTTTATTGTGTCACTTAAGTTATATAAGAATTCCTGAACCCAAGAATTAAGAATTACAAGTTTTTCATTACTCAGAATAAAATAACTACTTAGAATAGCGAAACAGATTATATTTGTCGAGAAATGCAAAATGCTATGTAAATAAAATTCATTATGTATTTTGACCAATTGTATTGTTTCTTTGTGGATTCCTATACGAAGCTTTTGTAGATGTGTTTCAGGGTACTCCTTTATCATTTCATCCAACAGAAATAGTTGTTCTAATTCTATGAATTTTTCTAGAACGTTCTTCTCTTGAATATCATTCAAGAAAGTTTCGGATTGCCTGATATTCCACCAATCATTAACCCAAGGTTCCAGACATTTATTAAATGAGAGAGAGACCCACCAGGGTAAAAATACTATAGATGCAAGATATGGAAGGAAAATCAACGCTTTCTTTTTTTTTTCACTTTTCTTTTTTTGAATTGTTAATAAACTTGCTTCTTTTTATTTGTTAATTTTATCTTATTTGATATTTCTCTGAAGCATGAGTTCTATAACAAGGTGTGGAACCTATGGATCTATTCTCAATTTTTGTATAATTATTTAGTCCTTTACTTAGTCCTTGATCTAAGTAAATGAAATCTTGGGTCTAAATTAAATATAGAAATAAAGATAGAGTCTGTTTTGGATGAAAAAAAAATTCAGATTCAGATATTTAAATTGAACAAATGAGAACCCCATTGTATTGCATCCTTATTTGTTCTTTTTGACGAATGCTCAAAAACCGTTTGAAGAATATTATTCAAATTTCAAGACGAAAGAACTCCACCGTGGACCAAGTAATTATTTCGAAATGTTTCACCCTAGGAAAAGAAGAGATATTTCTGAAGAATATTGATGATGAAATCCGAAATAAGTGACAAAACGAGAGATAAATTGGATGGTTATGAGAGATCCAATCGTTTGTTTCTCAAGGAGCAAAATGAAAGATAAAAAGTATGATCTATCCGTATCTATATCTAATATATCATATCCATTATAAAATGGAATTTGGCCCTAAACTAAAAAGAAAAGAGGAATTCCCTATTTCGAAATGTCCGGTTTTGGTATATGTAATGAATCTATACTTATTATACTTGTTACTAGTATGAAATATGAAAGAAAGAATTGAGTTGAACTCCATCATACACTAACAAAATTTTGGCAGACGAAAAATGACTTCTTATTATAGTTTAGTCGTTTTGTTCCATATACGTCCCCCCGCTTTTGCTTTATTCTAAGGGTCACCACCACATCAACAGAACAAAGAAATAGAATCTAGCATGTTCCACTCGAATGAGCATTCTGAAGAAACTTCAGTTGTATTAAAATAAAATGAAAAAGAAAAAAAATAAGAAAAAGATTACTGAATTCCTTTTCTCATGCTGAGAAAGTATTTATTCCTCGTTTCATTTCAAAATACTTCAATTGGTACGCGCAAGAAATAGGCTAATTCCGCAGCTTTTTGTTCAATTTCTCGCGGAGTTAAATTCTCATCAGTACGAGTCAAGGGAATAGTTCCATGGCCCTTGACTTCCATATAAAGGACACGTCGAGTATAAAGGCCCTCTTTAACCTCCATTCTGATTGACTGAATATCACTCATAAGGAAGCGAAGGAAGATACGACGATTTTTTCCAGGAAATCCCCAACGAAAAATACACACTATTCCTTCTTTTCTATCGAATCGATCATAACCACTACCTACATTCCACAAAATTGTGCACCACAAATAGGAGCTAATGAATAGACCCGCAATTCCATAGAAAGACATAACAATCCCTTGTGGAAAAAAAGATATTTGCTGATATGGAAATACGGATATCAGATCCCTACCAAGATAACTGGAAGTTCCAACGATTAAGAATCCTAGTGAACCTAAAAAAAGGATACAGGCCCAGAAGAAATTACTTGTTTTTCGAGACCCCGTTATAAGTTCTATCCATATATGTTCTGATCGCCAGTTCATACTATACTAGATCCAATTGCATTCGATTGGAATTGGGAGAATAAACCAAATGAATTTGACTTATTTTGCTCCCGAGCCCGAGGTAACTCTCATCAACTAGCACTTAATGTGAACCATTAGAAGTAATTGGTTAGATACATTGACTTTCCACTTTAAATATTCGATGATCCGCTTTTGACCAGAGCTATACCTGCGTATACATGCATTTATACGGATATAATGTATATATATGCAAAAGGGCTCTTCCTTTCATTTGTATTCGCAAGGAGTCACATATCGTACCGCATTCCACTAAAAAAATAGATACCTAAATAATGATCCAGCGTTGATTGAAATAACTTGTGAGATTTGGTCCCATACATCGCAGCTAGACAATCTTATTTTTTTGGACATAAAGAAATAAAGAAGCCATTGCAATTGCCGGAAATACTAGGCCCACTAAAGGCACAAAAATAGAGGGTAAGTTGAAATCTGTCATAGAATGGGTACCTCAATTTAATATTTGAACCTCTTATAAAGATATCTTATGATAAGTAGTCTATCTATTAATTATATATTAAATTATAAGAAATTAAATTATAATAATAATATTAAGTAGTTAATAAATAAGTAGTTAATAAATAGTAGTTTAAGTAAAAAAAATAATATTAAGTACAAGAAACATAAAACTACATTAAATGTACCTATTTTTTTATCTTTCTACACGAATATGTATGATAATTCTATTTAATAATAAACTTTTTCTTATCCTGTTTTCATTCTTATCTGCTTTCTAAAACAATAAGAAGTTTTTATGAGTTCGCGACTCTAACTAATCTGATACAAGAGGGATTCATCGTAAAAGTCAAAAAAATCCCTAGGAAGAAAAATTCACTTTTTTATCCTGGGTTTCTAATTCCTAATCAGAAATAGAGGTAAAATACAAACAAAACGGATCCGTGGGAAAAGAGAAAAGTAATTATCCAAAACTTCTGACTCTTCCTACAACAAGCAGAATTTATGTTCCCAAACGTCATTTTTATTGGTTTTTTGTCACGATGATGAATTCTTTTTTGCTCACTACAAATAACTGAATCTAGTACTGTACTTGAATTTTAAAAATTTTAAGTCAAGGGAAGGAAACCATGGAGCTGAAATAACTCACCCAGAACACCTTTTAAAAGATGACGTGGTACGATTGGATCGAATAAGCCCTTATGGAATGAATACTCAGCCGCTTGTGAACCGTCGGGTACTGCCTTATTCAATGTTTGTTCAATTACTCTTTTACCCGCAAATGCAATGTAGGCATTAGGTTCAGCAATAATGATATCTCCCAACATACCAAAACTGGCTGTAACTCCACCGGTTGTAGGAGATGAAAGAATTGATACATAGAATAACTTTTTATTTAATTGATAATTATATAAGGCAGAAGATATTTTAGCCATTTGCATCAAGCTCAAACTTCCTTCTTGCATGCGTGCTCCTCCAGAAGCACATACAATAATAACAGGTAGAGATTGATTAGTAGCATATTCGATCAAACGGGTGATTTTCTCACCGACTACGGATCCCATACTTCCTCCCATGAACTGAAAATCCATGACCCCAATTGCTACGGGAATACCATTTAGTTGACCTATGCCTGTTTGAACAGCTTCAGTTAAACCTGTCTTTCTTTGATAAAAATCAATACGATCTCTATAAGGTTCCTCCTCTGAATGAAAATCAATGGGGTCCGTCGAGACCATACTCTCATCCAGAGGATCCCAAGTACCTGGGTCAATCAAAAGTTCGATTCTCTCTGAACTACTCATTTTCAAATGATATCCACACTGTTCACAAATATTCAGTTTTGACTTAAAAAATTTTTTGTAATTTAATCCATAACAATTTTCGCACTGAACCCATAAATGTCTGTATTTTTTATTTATATCTAAATCATTAGATCTTCCTCTTATATTGAAATCAGTGCTATTAACACTAGTTCTCATACTAGAATTTCTACTTTCACTACCACTTATACTTTCATTACAAATGAAACTATAAACATAACTGTCACTGTAATTGTGGGTCCCGCCTGAAATGTAACTATCAATACTGATTTCAGAACGCAGATAACTATCAATGCAACTATTAACGTGATTATTCCAACTGGATTGAGTATCATACATGTAATGATAATAGTAGCGACTACTACTTTTAGATCCATTACTCATATAACTAGAATTCAAATAACTAGAAAAAGAACTTTCTAGTTCATTCAGAAAAGTACTATCATTGTCAATCTCAAAAATCTGATTTGTAATATCAAAATATATAGAATAACTGTTCCCATTACTATCTCTAACTAAAAAAGTGTCATCAGAGATGAAACTCCAAATGTCTATGATATCAAAAAAATGCTCAACACTGCTGAAATTACAATTTCCACTATCACTCCAACTGGAAACGTTTTTATTCATATCATTTATAACAGGGTCTTCGCTTCCACTGCTATATCTAATAGGACCAAGATTATCCATCGATTTACTTAGCCTATACTTGTGTTCTAACTCCTCGTTAAAAAACATCGAATTGAACCACCACTTTTCCATAGAACCTTCCCGTGCCTTATTTGAAAATATAATAGATGAATAGTCATTCGATGAATAATTATTTTACTATTTGATTTCGTATCAGAATTAAGCATATGGATCCAGCCGTTTGGATCGTTAACTAATACGAATGAGTATTGAAAGAAATCATTTTTTTTTGTGTTGTGGGGATCCGGGGTCTCATTTCAATATATATTATTATTATGTATTAGTTATATTATATGAATATGATTTATGATTTAAATTAAATATTTAAATATAAATAATGGAATCTTTTCCTCAATTATAAAAAATAGAAAAAATATAAGTAAGGGTTTCTTCTCATATCGTATATCGTTTATAAATTCTCATCGAAAGTAGAAATACTTGTTACCTCTGGAAAGAATTCATTCTCGTATAAGTTTCCATAGGAACACGACAC